GAGCAGCGGGTGGGGAAGTCCAGTAGCCAAAAGATATGAACTCGCTTTAAAGATCAGGGGATCTAGCTAGAACCAAAATAGGAGACTTTTGGTCCGGTACGGAATTTATTTCCATATCCTGCATATAGAGAGGAAAGGAGAAGGGGCGGAATTCTAGACCGATTATCCCACGCAGTAATAGGCATACCACTCCCAGTCTCGCTAAGTTGTCGTTCCTACGGCCTCTGGAGAGCATGAAAACGCTAGTTCAGCTGCTCACATAGCGTCGGACGAGTGGTTTTAGCCTTTCAAAAAGTGATTTCAACTAAAGTCTTGAGTGAAGTGCGTTAGCCCCTTAAGCTGTAGTCTAATAAGAATCTAGCTATTGTACTTTCTATCTCCAGTAACAAAGAGGAATAGGAAGCTGTACGCGTGCGAGTAGTAGTAGAGGTAAGTGGTAGTAGTGACGAAAGTAGTAGTAGGTGTCTCCTTTCCCAAAGTCTTAGTAGTTGTACGAAGGCCAGTATTTAAGAAAATGTAATTGGCAGGAGGTCTCATCTCTCTTGTTCCTAGACCGAAGTCTCCTATTAAGAGATCAGTCTTCATCCTTTCCAATACGAACCTTTAGCTCAAGCTGGAGGATAAAAAGAATATTATTATTACGGGATATCCCTCTTGTTCTATTGTATTCCCTCAGGCTGTAATGCCTATAGTTCCAACTGCCTTTCACTCTTCTTCTCTGAATATATTATATTCTAGCTACCTTTCTCCGGCTAACGCGTATCCGTTTTCTTGTACTTATCAACTGTTTGTCGAGATTGGCTTGGTCTTCCGCTACGCCCCTAAGCACTAGAAATGTCAGAAGCAAAATCGTAACGTAGAAAAGAGAGGAAAAAAGAAGACAGACAGACTGAAGGCGATGGCTGGGAGGCGTGGTTTACGAACGGTCCCGACTAACTAAAGTAAATTATCTTCCTATGATCTCCCTTCCTCTGCTCCAAGGATATTGCAGCAAACTGGAAAATTCCACCGGAGATGCAGAGCAGTCGTTAGGCCTCAAACTGGTGTAGGAAAAGACTAGTTATAAGCATATAGCTGAAGTAGCAGAGAACTAACACATAGGATCTGTTGCGGTATTATTCCTTCTCGATGCGAAGAATAACGTAGTTTCGGACCATGGATCGAGTCAAACAACTCTTTCTACCCATCCTGTATATTGTCCTTTTCGTTCTGTGTGTGTTGGAATAGAAATATTCTATTAGACGGATAGGCATTGCACCCTCACCTCAGGATCAGAGGGCTTGTTTGAGCGCTAAGCTTTGTTCGCTTCGCAAGTGACGGTTGTGCTCCTCTTCCTTCGCTGCTTTCGTACACCAGGGGGGCTAGTTGAGCAGCCTCCTCTCGCCGTGCCCGGTTCCCAAAGCAAAGCATTGAAAGAACACGGGGAGTGGCCGGATAATCCTTACTATTTTCATAGTAGAGGTTATTATTTCAATACTACATTAACCGAGGTTGAAAAAGCACAGGAAAAGGGAAAGGCCCTACTTATGATGGGGGGAGTCGAAGTGTCCATGGTAGGCGATGAATGGAGGAGTCGATCAAGGCAGGAGGTTGACTTAGTCTTCTATCCCTGCTCTTCCGGGGTTGGTCGATAATTCCTCAACTATTGGGTAAACATAGATCCTAGAGAGCGAGTTTAAGCAGCATTACTAGAAGAAGGAGTTGATGAGGTTTTTAGACTCAAGGCTTCCGTATCTGTTCTGATTTATCAAAAGAAAAGGTTTTCAGATATCCATTAAAAGCCCTGGTTTTAAAATATCTGGTCCAACCGAAAAGAAGGTCAAAACGGACCTATTGATTGACCATAGATGCGAACTCCCACACCCTTAGCCAGTACCAGCGACTAGTCTTCGGGCTACGAGGTATATAGGGCGAGAGCCTGCTAAGGTAAGCCTTAAGCCTATACCCGTGTTGAGCCTCATGCATGTACTGAACCTAGGCATAGCCTGCTAAGGAACCCAATAAATTGCACTACACTCAGTACGCACTTATTTCCGGGACCGCTTGATTCAGCATACAGCAGTGCAACATCGGACGTTAATCAGGAAGCATACAGCGGCAAGCACACATCTTTGCGGTCTTTCTAAACCTTATTTATTATATTAAGCCGGTGTCAGCCTTTAGGTTTTTATCCCTAATCTTGAGTGTTGAACCATAGGTTCGGCACAAGAGGAATCTTTCTTAGACTCGGTTCGCCGTCAGTTTGCAAACCGCGGGTGGGTGCGAACTACTAGAGGCCCGTCCAGGAGGTTAGTCAAAATAGAGGACCTAGAACGCCTTGGTGAATCAGACCCAGAGATCATGGCCAACAACGCCAGTCACCGAGGTAACTTGCTTACTCTCTATGATGGGGACAATGAAGAGTCTACTGGCTCTAACCACCAGCGGAACCCTACAGCCCCGGCAAATCAGCAACTTTCTAACGAGGTAGTTAGCCGTCAACTAGCTGAGATTGCCTGGATGCTAGCACAATTGACCTCGCAGGTAGCCGAAATACCCTGGCTGCACCTGCTGCTCAAGGAACAAACCCTCCATCTACCACCCCGGCTCAGGGGACACAGATCCACAACCACAAAGCCAACCAAGAGTAGCAGATGCTAGACCTGTAGACCCAGTACCCCCTTCAGTTCAGAATCAGCCCGCAGTTCCTGAACCTGTGGATCACTACGAGAAAGAGATCTGAAGAAAGCCTCCTGCAGTACCGGCCGTGTCCTTGGCTCCCACTCCCATGAATCAGATAGTGCCATACGTCCCACCACAGCCGTCCGATCCTCTGATGGAGAAGATCAGTCGCCTTGAACGGGCAGTTAATAAATTGACTGGGGACAAGTATGATGTTGTAGATCTTGATAATCTCTCCCTATACCCCAAAGTAAGGCTTCCGTACGGTTTTAAGTGGCCAGAGATATATAAGTATAACGGAACCGAATGCATAACAAAATAGGATAAAAAGAGGCTTACCTCGGAGCTTCAATTTTAAAGGCAGGATGTATGTCGGAACTCTACAGCCCATGGGAATCGACAATGAGCTACTTGTCCAACTATTCCAGCGCAGTTTGACCGGACCCGCGCTGACTTGGTTGATGAACACTGACCCAAATACCATTCGCACACGGCCAGATCTGGCTAACGCCTTTGTGACGCACTATGCATACAATAAAAAAACTCAGTTATCAAGGCGTAAGCTAGAACTCGTTAAGCAAGGACCCACTGAGTCTTTCACCGACTTCATCACATAGCTTACTATAGAGGGGAAGGGCCCAAGCTGCTCAGTTTCAAAAGAGACCCTCGGAGGAAGATCAAATTGCTATGGTCTTGAAGAGCCTGAACCCTAAGTATACCAATAGGTTGACACTTACCCATCATCCAACCTTTCATTCTTTAGTTTGTGCTGGCTGCCAGATAGAAGATGCATTGGCAGCTGGGCGTTCGCTCCCCCTTTCTACGCCGTTGCTTTGCAATTTGCAACGGGTCCTCGAATAATAAGCAGAAAAAGTCTGCCGGGACCTCTCGGGCTAAAGCAGAGGTGAATACAATTGGAGCGGCGTCGCTGAACCAAACGCCTTACTATACACACTCCATCAGAAGGTCCGATTCATCCAGGGCAGCCAAATCGTTATGATTCACGGAGATCCGGATCGTCCGCCTGTTAAGAAAGTGAGAGACTACGCTGGATTCGTGCCCCCCTATTAGTAAGGTTCAGATTGGAGATCCGACGGAGCCGGAATTCTTTATTAGAAAGGGCAGGAAGTTAACATGGTGGAATTCAGCCCTCCGAGGAAAGAGTTGCTCCCGTCCTACTCATATGGGTAAGGGGAAAGGGCAACCCCAAAATCCTAAAGTAAAAAAAGGCAAAGGGCTACCTTCCGGGACTAGGATTGGGATGATACCAGCAAGGGCCTCCAGAATTCCCCGAATACCCAGTGCACTACGGGACATTTGGTTTGGGGTACAGGCCAAATAGGCAGGAACTGCATGATTACCATTGGAGAGGTGCAAAGGACAGATGTGCCAGTTAGATGATAATAATTACCAGGGTCTGCCAGCGGTATTTGATTGAAATAGTGTGGTACTGGTACGAATGACTTTCTTTAATTATATAGCCCCTCTTCTAATTCCACGAATAGATTTGATCGATTAGGTTCTTCTTCGCTTTTAAGGCTTGTTCAATCAATCTCATGGGTTCCCATGGCTCGTCCTATAGGAAGGGGGATATCCCAGGGAAGTAAAGGTAGCTTGCTTACTTAGTGCTTGCGCTAAGGCCTGCTGACCCTATCTTTCTTCCATACTCGCAGCGAGTCTTACGAACGAGTGGAGCGTCTTCAATGCCGCCTAAACAGTTAAATAGTGGCTTGTTTTCGAGTCCTTCGGAAAGGATACTCCTAATGGTACCTTAGTTCTCCATAGGCGTCTGAAGGGGGAGTGGAGTGAAGGCATTCTCTTGGGGGAAGCCCGCCCTATACTAAGAGAAGAGGGCGCTATTTAAGGCCGAAGCACAACCAGACTCTTGTTCTTCCTCTTCAGCGGAAAAAGAAATAAGCAGGGTTCGTTTTGAGTTTAGCCCACGAAGCGGGGATATGGGGGTAAGTCCGCTAAGTCCAAGAAATTCTGCAGTAACCTCACTCGCTCCTTCGCAGGACTAAGGGATATATTTACTCCGAAAAAAGGAAACAACAAAGTGGAGGTACGGGGTTCCATTCCACAGGCAGCGAAGCAGTAATTCAGTATGCGACTTAGCTTTTGTTAAGGTAGGGTGGTGGTAGGAGCGAATCCACCTGCCCAGGCGATTCTTATCTAAGTTTGAGCGCAGGGGAGCTATAAGTCAATCAGCTGGGTCAAACTAGCTAGCCTGCGTCATGTACGGCATATGCCAGAAAAAGAGGCAAAAAAAACAGAGTTGGAACTTCTTGTTCGAGTAGATGCGGGATTGACTCTCCGGGTGTACCGCCCACTGAGAATTGGTGAGGTGACGTCCCTAGCTAAATGGTTTGAGAATGGAACAGCCCGTCCATCTTCTGCTGAACGGGGGTAGCAAGGCCAGGAAGTAGAGATTAGCCTTCCCGCATTTCTATTCTTAGTCAATTATATTTGTCTTGTCGTTGAAGCGTGCTGCTGCTCCTGTCGAGAGGTCTTACTTAGATCACATTGGGCTTGGGATGGGACAAGCTTCTCTATCAATTGGCAAATCTGAGCCTTAATCTTTCTATTCAAATTAGGGTTATAAAATATGAATATTTAGTAAGAAGCCATCCACGCCGAGGTTAACAAAGAATTGGATTTCCCATGAAAAAAAAATTTTAAGCCAAAGCAAGTACATCTGATATCGATCACTCTACTTCTTAACCGAGCCCTCAGCGGCTGTCATTCCAGTTGTTGATACCGTAGTAAGCAAATCAATGGATACCTTAGATAGCTAAACTCGCTCAACGGCGAAAGGTCCGAACTACAGCCCTGGCAAATAAGGCAGTTTTTCTTACCCGGCGACTATACCCGTTGTTACACAGATTAGCACTTAGCCCGTCGATGTCCATGTGTATTGGCTTTGGCCCGGTTATGATTGTAATGAAGTATAAACCACTCCCAGTCCCCAACCATTGGTAGACACATCTAAAAGAAAGGAGATATCTCAACTCATTCTGGAGGAGGTGTGCAAATGCAAATGGGGTAACCCCCGCGTATGCCGCTTTTAAGCCTTGTTCCAACGTCCGGATGTGCCATATTCCCAAAATAAAATGAAAACAGGATTCTTGGGTAGTCATAGAGCGGGTTTACTTGTTTCTAGAGGAAGCCTAATCAGCTAGTCGCGCGGAGCTACTGCGTTCCTCCCCCTATCGGTGGAGCTACTGCGTTCCTTCGCTCAACCGAAACGGGCTGAAACGACAACAATTTCTGGGAGCCCGTATTGGCCGGGAGCTAGAACCGCAACAACCCCGTGGTTGACGTCTTATCTTAGCACTTTATCACCTATCTTTGCCAGGGGAGTCCCGTCTTTTGCTAACGAAGAAAGAGCAATGGTATTCATTAATAAGTATTTATAGCCGACCATTTAATTTAGAAAAAGATGCCAGCTAGATGCTTAACACATCAAGCTCGGTAGATTCATTTGGTTGTTTTTCCTTGGCTTATCGAACCAGCGTATGCCCATTCCTCCTTTGATGACTCCCAGTAGAGAAAGCCTAAATTTGCCGATTAAGGCCCGTCTCAGTGATATGGCCTAGATGTATCTTTCTCATTCCCTGCTGACCTGGCTGGCCACGTTACTGAGTTCCTAGGAACGAGCAAGGAAGATTTTGAGCCCCAACGACAAACGAACCTACGGGCGGGGCATTTTCGGAGAGTAGCCCGCTTCCTTCTTACTTCCAATTGTCCGGTCCGGTTCTTTCTTTAATGTGGAATCGTTTTAGCCTATTAGATCTAAGGCCCAGCAAACAGAGGAAAAGCAACTTGACCTCGTTTAGAGGTTAAGGAGATGAAAGAGAGGAGGTTACGTTACTAGGGGAGACAAACGCGCTTCGGATGAACATTCGGCTAAAGGATCTGGAAGTGGCCCTGACGGAACTCACTCTTGATCAGATCCGTAGCAAGCACTGACGAAACTATACTTTAATTCAGGCTTTAAAGCCGTAGTTTACACTCGCTTCTCACCCCTCGCGATTTGCAGAGCTAAGACCGGCCGGGTTTTGTTTCTCAGTCTCTTTCTATCAGTAGGCTAGCCCCCCAGGTACTCTCTTTCAACCTGACGCGCTTCGGCCCCTCTTTTGGTTCTCCGCATATCCAATAAAAACAAAGCGTGCTGCTTCAACGAGCTCTCCTTCTGATGGTGGTGGATCAATAACTGAGTTTAATGTAGTTCTTCCCTCCGGAAACTTGGTTTTAAGCTATTTTTCGCTCCCAGAGCTAGTTGAAGAAGACTCACTACCCTACTACACTGATAAGAGTGGAGTCCCAAGCCAAGCAAGAGACGGATTCATAGTCAACTCGATCGACTGAAGAAACTGCCTTTACTGCTGCTGCTGAAACGAGATCCCCCGATTCAACTCGCTAAGTAACCCTTTTTAACCCCGCATCCGACGAGTTAACGACAGCAGAGTTAGTGGTTCCTATCGATGAATGCCCTGCAGAACTTATGGATAGGCTAGGCATACGGCTCAGGTCCAGCAGCAAGATAAGGCCCTTATGTAACGGAACTAGAAAAGTAGCCAGTTAGCAAGATATGGATTCAAAGCGAGAGTACGGGGATGTGGAACAGACAGAATAAACGGACTCTGCTGCTGATGCTGAAACGAGCTAGTTCTTCGCGAAAGAATCGTCGTATGCTCCGGGATGAAGACTTCCCTTCTACTGCTAAAAGGAGTAGGCCCGGCCCTGACTACAATACACTTGTATTCAATTCCATTTCAGATAAGCTACTAAAGCGAGAATCCACAACTGAATAAACGGAATCAACTGAAGCCGATGCCCTCCCTGCCTCTGTTGCTGATGAAACTAGATCCACGGATTCTCCTTCGGAAACTACTTCAGCTTCGTCTCCTTAGTCCCTATTCACTAAGCTTACTCTCTTTCAGATCGATCCTCGCTTATGCCCCTCTTGTGCAGAATGAGACTTTAAAATTGAAAATACGGGGTTTATAGACCTTGTGCAACTGAACCTTCACCCAAGATGTAAACCTTGTTCTTGCCTTTGGTCATATCTGGCTGCCGGTCTGCTTCACCCCCGCCCCGTTTGAGTGCTTGTTCTTGTTCTTGTTCCTGAGCTTGACGGAACTTGATAGAAGTAGTAAACGTCAGTTAAGCCGTAGTGCGCTAGATAGAAGTAGGAATAAGTCAAGCTGGCTGATCAATCCGGAAGGAGGTCATATGCTTTGGAAGAATCGTTGTGTGCTGTATCCGGAGTTGCTAGACGTGGATAAAGAGATAGAGAGGCACCGGATATACATTTAAGTAATAAGTTACCTCCCTGATGTAGTTTGTAGTGTTCCAAGAGGAACTAGAGATACATCGGGATCAAGAAAGAGATCCAGGTGGAAAGCCTAAGTGTTTTGATCTCCTTTGATCTTTCCCAAGCCAATGCCTATTTGAGATTTTACATATATTCCTTACCATTTCTCTTTCCAGGGCTAACACCCTCTCTTTTAGTGAGAGGTTCCCTCGAAGTGAATACCTGCTCCCTATGGTCGCCTGCACCTTTTCTTGATCGCCAGGCTGGTGGCTGTTCTTTTCAAAGATAGTGGTGGTATGCCCTGGGAAGCGCTGCGTTCTCCTGTTATTCTTTATTCCCCGGAATCATAAAAGTAAGTGAGAGGTGAAGCGTCAATTCGAGAGGTCAGTAACAAGTATTCCCCAAATCCACGGGAATCATAATAACAATGATGCAATTTATTTGAAAGAATTATTCATTCGGGCCCAGAAAAGGGTTTTTGAATTCCCGCCTTTAGACCACCCTCCTCTATGGTAGCAGACGAGCTACTCGACTCCAAGCTTTCCGCACCTGGTATGAGCGAAAGGACGAACTCCAGGCCAACAAGTGCTTTTCATACCCGGTCGCGTCTCTCTCTTGGCCCGCCCTAGTGTATGGCCTATATAGGGGGCTTGCTTCTTCAGCCCTGGGCTCAGGCTTCTGCTCTGATTCCAGAACATTCTTCACGTAGGTTCTTACGGTACAACACGAGTCAAAGAAAGCCTTACGAGCCGATCTAACAACTAAACTAGGATAAGCCTGACAACCATACCGCTTCGCGCACTCACACCTAATAAACTCTTTGCCGTTAGAGCAATCCTTAGCCTCTGACTATATGATTTCAAGCCATACGCTTTTCTTTTCCTTTTTAAGGGCTTGGGCCGAGCAGAATATACTATAACAACCCTGGCTGGCTACCAGCTGCTTCAAAAGCCAAGTGATTTCCCAATGAAGAACCTCAGGCGTTAGCGCAAGCAAAATGCTTTCTTTTTAAGGGCCTGGTGTACTGTGAGAAAGACTAACTTTCTCTCTAAAAGCTAGTTTTTTTGTGGTGAAATGTCGCCTACTTTTATGGTTTTGGTACAATGGAAAGGTATATATACGATCGACCGAAAGGCTTATAACCAACCCCTGTAATCAATTAAACTATCGTCTGTCTAGTTCGCTCAGACGAACGAACAGGAATGGACTCTACTCAAGACAGAGCGAAGAGAGAGACCACTGCTAGCTTAGGTAGAGAGAGAAATACACTTCTGGCATCCCCGCCCAAGAGCTAGCTTGGTGGGCTACATATTATAAATAAGCGTAGAGCGAGGCGATTGGAATGAGATACGAGATCGACGGACGGTACAGTACACATACATAAAAAGATTTAAAAACTACTTGAGACTAAGGCAGGTTTGGAAGTGAATTAAGTGAGGTTCAAGTTTGCTTTCCAAGCTGAGGGAGAATATGTTCTCTTACTTCCGGATAAAAGGCATCGATATGCCTGTAACGAACGGAGTCTTTATTATTTATCTTAGAGCGTTTCCCCATAGAACGTTTCTCCAGAAGAAGCACAGCACGCTACTGCCCTCGTGGTTGTATGGCAAAAAATTAAAGCACTTGAAGTGGCGCTAAGCCAGGCGGCGATACGGAAGTGAGCGAGACGAGACTGAGGGAGGTGGGGTAGGAAGGCTAGACTATGTACTAAGCCCTGCATGCACAAGGACGTCTTTTTGAGAAAGTCCTGAATCGTACCTTTTTCGAAAACATAGTAAATTGAGCTGCATTTCGATAGTTTTTGTCTCTCGTTTTTCGTTCGCCCGGACACCGCTTCTTCCGATCTTTCTTTCATAGCCTTCTTTCTTTCAGATGTATCTACCGCTCTCACAGCCTTGAATTACACTAACACGGCTGATTCCAAGCATAAATGTCATGAAAATGTATCTAGGAGAAGGATAACTTAGAGAACTACTGCTCATGTATTAAATTCAAAAAAGCCTAATCCTGTGCCACACTACA